TTATTTAATACGATCCCACTATACATATCGATATACATAGAGATTCACCGACTACATTTCAGCCATCCAGCGATCCTGATCTATTTGAAAATTACTAGAATTGATATATCCATATATCATCTTTCTGCAGGCATAAGAGTTTTTTCCTTTATGTTCGGTGGAAATCACATGTTATACTATATTCCAATAAATAGATATCCGTGTTATGATACAAGTCCACGTTTTCAAAAAAAATGGATGAGATTGGGTCCCAGCGGATCTAAACAATCTTGTTTTTTTGAACATGAAGAAATAAAGAAGCCATTGCAAATGCCGGAAAGACTAGGCCTACTAACGGCACAAAAATAGATGGAAGGTTCAAATTTGTCATAGAAGGGGTACCTCGATTTACTATTTGTATCTCTTATTATGTTATTATATAAATAAAGATATCTTGTAATAATTATAATTAATAATTAAATTAAGAATTTGAATTCTAATTAGATAATATTTATTATTAATAGAATTTTAAGAATTTGAAATTCTTAGTATAGATCTAAGTATCTATATATCTAAACCTAACTGAGTACGTATAATAAGAATAAGTGCAAAGAACTGTAGAACTAAATAAATGGACTTATTCATCTCCTACATGAGAAAGATATGTATGATAATAAACTTTATGATTTTTCTTCATTTCTTTTGTTCTTGTCTTCTAATTTTCTAAAAATAGATAAAGAGTTTTTTACAGATTATCGAAAGATTCGTTCGAATCCGACCCAACATGAATTTTTAGCTAAAATGGTTTTTCGGGAGATAGAGAAAGATACAAAACTCTATTATCTATATTTAAATTTCAAATTATATACCTAAGACAAGAAGAAATTCGTTTTATTTTCCTAATTTCACGAAAGGAATAACTCACTCTTGGTGATGGTGATAAAGGCTTCTTGATTCGTAATCAGGAATATAGGTCAAAAAAAGAGTTATCCTCAACTTTAGTTTTGATTCTTTCTACAATTAGATATTCTATCACCAAAGAAAAGGCCATTATTATCTTATTTACTTTGATTCCGATAAACTAACTACTTTTTTTGCTACAAACACAAATAAAATAATTGAGCTTAGTGCTCTACTTGATTTTGCTTGACTTTTGATTCAAAGGAAAAAAGGCGTGGAGCTTAAATAACTCACTCAGAACGCTTTTTAAAAGATTACGTGGTACAATTAGGTCGAATAAACCCTTCTGGAATAAGTATTCAGCTGCTTGTGAACCTTCGGGTACTGTTTTATTCAATGTTTGTTCAATTACTCTTTTACCTGCAAATGCAATGTAGGCATTGGGTTCGGCAATAATGATATCCCCCAACATACCAAAACTAGCTGTCACTCCACCAGTTGTCGGAGATGTAAGGATTGATACATAAAATAATTTTTTATTTAATTGATAATCATATAAAGCAGACGATATTTTAGCCATTTGCATCAAGCTCAAACTTCCTTCCTGCATGCGCGCCCCCCCAGAAGCACACACTATAATAAGAGGTAAAATTTGATTGGCAGCGTGTTCAATCAAACGGGTGATTTTCTCTCCGACTACGGATCCCATACTACCCCCCATAAACTGAAAATCCATAACCCCAATTGCTACGGGAATGCCGTTTAGTTGGCCTATGCCTGTTTGAACAGCCTCGGTTAATCCTGTCTTTCTTTGATAAGAATCAATACGATCTTTATAAGGCTCCTCCTCCGAATGAAATTCAATGGGATCCAGAGAGACCATGTCTTCATCCATAGGATCCCAAGTACCCGGATCGATCAAAAGTTCAATTCTATCCGAACTACTCATTTTAAAATGATATCCACATTGTTCACAAATATTCATTTTTGATTTTAAAAATTTCTTATAATTTAATTCATAACAATTTTCGCATTGAACCCACAAATGCCTGTATTTTTGAGTTACCTCGAGATCATTAGAACTTTCTTTTATAGTTAAATCACTGCCCTTTGTGCGAGTTTGTCTACTGGAACCCTCATTTTCACTACTATTTCGACTTTCACCACCACAAAGGGCCCTATAAATGTAACTGTCACCGTAATTCTCACTACCACTTATAATGGAAGTATCTATACAGATTTGAGACTGAAGATAATTATCAATGCAACTATTAATGTGATTATTCCAACTATATTGAGTATCGTACATGTAAGAATTATAGTAGGGATCTTCGCCCCTAAATCCATTATTCAGATAACTCGAGTTTCGATAACTATAAAAAGAACTTTCTAGTTCACTCAGAAAAGAATTATCGTTGTCAATCTCAAAAATCTGATTTTCAATATCAAAATAGATGGAATAACTGTCTCCATTCCTATCACTAACTAAAAAAGTGTCATCAGAGATGAAATTCCGAATGTCTTTAACGCCGAATAAATAATCAACATTACTGCAACTAGAATTGTCCCGATTCCTCCAACTATGAATGTTTTTCACTTTTCGATTTGGATCTTCACTGAT